GCTAGCGTAGCTTAATATAAAGCATAGCACTGAAGATGCTAAGATGAGTCCTAAGAAACTCCGCGTGCACAAAGGCATGGTCCCGACCTTACTATCAGCTCTAACTCAACTTACACATGCAAGTCTCCGCAACCCAGTGAGTATGCCCTCAATCCCCTGCCCGGGGACGAGGAGCGGGCATCAGGCACAAACATTAGCCCAAAACGCCTAGCCTAGCCACACCCCCAAGGGAATTCAGCAGTGATAAATATTAAGCCATAAGTGAAAACTTGACTCAGTTAGTGTTAAGAGGGCCGGTAAAACTCGTGCCAGCCACCGCGGTTAGACGAGAGGCCCCAGTTGATAATACAACGGCGTAAAGGGTGGTTAAGGATAAACAAAAATTAAAGCCAAATGACCCCTTGGCCGTCATACGCTTCTAGGCGTCCGAAGCCCTAACACGAAAGTAGCTTTAAACAAGTCAACCTGATCCCACGAAAGCTGAGAAACAAACTGGGATTAGATACCCCACTATGCTCAGCCCGTAAACTCAGACATTCAACTACAATTAAATGTCCGCCAGGGTACTACAAGCATTAGCTTAAAACCCAAAAGACCTGACGGTGTCTCAAACCCCCCTAGAGGAGCCTGTTCTAGAACCGATAATCCCCGTTAAACCTCACCACCTCTAGTCACCCCAGCCTATATACCGCCGTCGTCAGCTTACCCTGTGAAGGAAATAAAAGTAAGCAAAATGGGCACAACCCAAAACGTCAGGTCGAGGTGTAGCGCATGAAGTGGAAAGAAATGGGCTACATTTTCTACCACAGAATATTACGAACACGCACCATGAAATAATGCTTGAAGGAGGATTTAGTAGTAAAAAGGAAATAGAGTGTCCTTTTGAACCCGGCCCTGAGACGCGTACACACCGCCCGTCACTCTCCCCTGTCAAAATGCGCTAGAAATACCTAATACCACAGCACCGACAAGGGGAGGCAAGTCGTAACACGGTAAGTGTACCGGAAGGTGCACTTGGACTAAACCCAGGGCGTGGCTGAGTCAGTTAAGCATCTCACTTACACCGAGAAGACATCCATGCAAATTGGATCACCCTGAGCCAAACAGCTAGCTTAACCACTAAAATAACTAAACAATATAAATAAATAAAACAAGCCTAACACCATAAACTAAAACATTCTTTTACCTGAGTACGGGAGACAGAAAAGGTTCAACCAAAGCAATAGAAATAGTACCGCAAGGGAAAGCTGAAAGAGAAATGAAATAACCCATATAAGCACCAAAAAGCAAAGATTAAACCCTGTACCTTTTGCATCATGATTTAGCCAGTCCACCCAAGCAAAGAGACCTTTAGTTTGAAACCCCGAAACCAGGTGAGCTACCCCGAGACAGCCTATTAAGGGCCAACCCGTCTCTGTGGCAAAAGAGTGGGAAGAGCTCCGGGTAGAAGTGACAGACCTACCGAACCTGGTGATAGCTGGTTGCCTAAGAAATGAATAGAAGTTCAGCCTCATATGCCTCAAATCAAACAAACCAAGACATTAAGAGAAACACATGAGAGTTAGTTAAAAGGGGTACAGCCCCTTTAACAAAGGACACAACCTTACCAGAAGGATAAAGATCATAATCCATAAAACATTCCGTTCTAGTGGGCCTAAAAGCAGCCACCTACACAGAAAGCGTTAAAGCTCAGACAGAATAAAGTTTATTATTCCGATAAAAAATCTTACTCCCCTAAATATTATTAGGCCAATCCATGCCCCCATGGAAAAGATTATGCTAAAATGAGTAACAAGAAGGCCCGCCCTTCTCCCAGCACAAGTGTAAGCCAGACTGGACCAACCACTGGCAACTAACGAACTCAGCCCAAGAGAGCATTGCGAATCACAAAAACTCCAAGAAGAACCCGCAACCAAACAATCGTTACCCCCACACTGGAGTGCTACTATAGGAAAGACTAAAAGAAAAGGAAGGAACTCGGCAAACACAAGCCTCGCCTGTTTACCAAAAACATCGCCTCCTGCAATACAACCAAGTATAGGAGGTCCAGCCTGCCCAGTGACCACAAGTTCAACGGCCGCGGTATTTTGACCGTGCAAAGGTAGCGCAATCACTTGTCTTTTAAATAGAGACCTGTATGAATGGCTAAACGAGGGCTTAACTGTCTCCCTTTTCAGGTCAGTGAAATTGATCTACCCGTGCAGAAGCGGGTATAATAATACAAGACGAGAAGACCCTTTGGAGCTTAAGGTACAAAACTCAACCACGTCAAGCAACTTAACAAAAAGTAAAAACTTTGTGAAACATGAGATTTTACCTTCGGTTGGGGCGACCGCGGAGGAAAAAAAAGCCTCCAAGTGGACCGGGACAAACTCCTAAAACCAAGAGAAACATCTCTAAGCCACAGAACATCTGACCAAACATGATCCGGCCACCAGGACCGATCAACGAACCAAGTTACCCTAGGGATAACAGCGCAATCCCCTCCCAGAGTCCATATCGACGAGGGGGTTTACGACCTCGATGTTGGATCAGGACATCCTAATGGTGCAGCCGCTATTAAGGGTTCGTTTGTTCAACGATTAAAGTCCTACGTGATCTGAGTTCAGACCGGAGCAATCCAGGTCAGTTTCTATCTGTAAACGCTACTTTTCCTAGTACGAAAGGATCGGAAAAAGGGGGCCCATACCAAGAGCACGCCCCACCCCCAATTTATGAAAACAAATAAATAAAGCAAGGGGTAGAGCCAAAACGCCAGCCGAAATAAGGACATACTGGGGTGGCAGAGCATGGTAAATTGCGAAAGGCCTAAGCCCTTTTAACCAGAGGTTCAAATCCTCTCCCCAGTTTATGCTAAACACCCTAATAACCCACCTAATCAACCCCCTAGCCTACATAGTACCAGTCCTTCTAGCAGTGGCCTTCCTAACATTAATCGAACGAAAAGTGCTAGGATATATACAACTACGAAAAGGCCCTAACGTAGTAGGACCCTACGGACTACTCCAACCTATCGCCGACGGGGTAAAACTTTTCATTAAAGAGCCCGTCCGCCCATTTACATCATCTCCATTCCTATTTCTTGCCACCCCAATATTAGCCCTGGCCCTAGCCATAACCCTGTGAGCACCCATACCCATGCCCCACCCAGTAACTGACCTTAACCTAGGAATTCTTTTCATGTTAGCCCTATCAAGTCTCGCAGTATACTCAATTTTAGGGTCAGGGTGAGCATCAAATTCAAAATATGCACTGATTGGAGCCCTACGGGCCGTAGCCCAAACAATTTCATATGAAGTCAGCTTAGGCCTAATTTTCCTTTCCGTAATTATTTTTTCAGGAGGGTACACCCTACAAACATTCAACACCACCCAAGAAAGCATTTGACTACTTGTCCCTGCTTGACCCTTAGCCGCAATATGATACATCTCAACACTAGCCGAAACAAATCGAGCACCATTTGACCTAACAGAAGGAGAATCAGAGCTCGTGTCAGGTTTCAACGTAGAATATGCAGGAGGTCCCTTCGCCCTATTCTTCCTAGCTGAATATGCCAACATCCTACTAATAAACACTCTATCAGCCGTACTATTCCTAGGAGCCTCACACTTCCCAAACATCCCTGAGCTCACAACAATTAACCTCATAACCAAAGCCGCACTCCTGTCTATCCTATTCCTATGAGTACGAGCCTCATATCCACGATTCCGATACGACCAACTAATACACCTAGTCTGAAAAAACTTTCTCCCACTAACACTTGCTTTCGTACTATGACACACCGCTCTGCCAATCGCACTGGCGGGACTTCCCCCACAACTATAAACAAGGAACTGTGCCTGAATGCCCAAGGACCACTTTGATAGAGTGATTTATAGGGGTTAAAATCCCCTCAGTTCCTAGAAAGAAGGGAATTGAACCCATACTCAAGAGATCAAAACTCTCGGTGCTTTCCTTTACACCACTTTCCTAAGACGGGGTCAGCTAATAAGCTTTTCGGGCCCATACCCCGAACATGACGGTTAAAGTCCCTCCTCCGCCCATGAACCCATATGTACTTGCAACCCTATTATCCAGCCTAGGTCTAGGAACCACCCTAACCTTTGCAAGCTCCCACTGATTATTACCTTGAATGGGCTTAGAAATTAACACCCTAGCAATTACCCCCTTAATAGCACAACACCACCACCCCCGTGCAGTAGAAGCAACAACAAAATATTTCCTAACTCAAGCCACCGCAGCAGCAATAATCTTGTTCGCAAGTACAACAAATGCTTGAATAACAGGAGAATGAAGCATCAACGACCTATCAAGCCCTATCGCCAGCACAATATTTATAACCGCCTTAGCCCTCAAAATTGGACTTGCACCAATACACTTTTGAATACCAGAAGTATTACAAGGACTAGATCTATTAACAGGACTAATTTTATCCACATGACAAAAACTTGCCCCTCTCGCACTTATTATTCAAACAGCACAAAACGTCAACCCCTTACTCTTAACAATGCTAGGAATTTTATCCGCACTAGTAGGGGGATGAGGAGGACTAAACCAAACCCAACTACGAAAAATCCTAGCCTACTCTTCAATCGCACACATAGGGTGAATAATTATTATTATCCAATATGCCCCGCAACTAACCATAATTGCACTGGGAACATACATTATTATAACCTCCGCAGCATTCCTCACCCTCAAAACACTGACCACCACTAAAATAAACACCCTCGCAACAACCTGATCAAAAAACCCAGTCCTAGCATCAACAACCGCCCTAGTCCTACTCTCATTAGGAGGTTTACCACCACTCACAGGATTCATACCAAAATGATTAATTCTACAAGAACTAACAAAACAAGACCTCCCCATCATTGCCACAATCATAGCCCTAACCGCCTTAATTAGTCTATACTTCTACCTACGACTATGCTACACAATAACATTAACCATCTCCCCCGCTACAACCAACTCAACTACCCCCTGACGAACCAAAACAACCCAGACCTCCCTACCACTAGCCCTATTCATTACGTCTGCCTTAGGCCTATTACCAATAACTCCAACCATCCTAATGCTAACCACCTAGGGACTTACGATAATACTTAAACCAAAAGCCTTCAAAGCTTTAAGTAGAAGTGAAAGTCTTCTAGCCCCTGACTAAGACCTACAAGAAATTAACTTGCATCTCCTGATTGCAAATCAGACATTTTTACTAAACTAAGGCCTTACTAGATAGGAAGGCCTCGATCCTACAAAATCTTAGTTAACAGCTAAGCGCTCAAACCAGCGAGCATCCATCTACTTTTCCCGCCGTTGTAAACCCGGCAAGGCGGGAAAAGCCCCGGCAGACTGTCGTCTACTCCTTTGGATTTGCAATCCAATGTGCTCTTCACCACGGGGCTACTGGTAAGAAGAGGACTTAAACCTCTGTCTTCGGGGCTACAACCCACCGCCTAGGCACTCGGCCACCTTACCTGTGGCAATCACGCGCTGATTCTTCTCTACTAACCACAAAGACATTGGTACCCTTTATCTTGTATTTGGTGCCTGAGCCGGAATAGTGGGAACCGCCTTAAGCCTTCTCATCCGGGCTGAACTAAGCCAACCCGGATCGCTTCTAGGTGATGACCAAATTTATAATGTTATCGTCACTGCTCACGCCTTCGTAATAATCTTCTTTATAGTAATACCCATTCTCATTGGAGGATTTGGAAACTGGCTTGTACCACTAATAATTGGAGCCCCAGACATGGCGTTCCCGCGAATAAACAACAAAAGCTTTTGACTACTACCCCCATCATTTCTTCTTCTACTAGCCTCTTCCGGTGTTGAAGCTGGAGCTGGGACAGGATGAACAGTTTATCCGCCTCTCGCAGGCAACCTAGCCCACGCAGGAGCATCAGTAGATCTAACAATCTTTTCACTCCACTTAGCAGGTGTCTCATCAATTCTGGGGGCAATTAACTTTATTACTACAACAGTTAACATAAAACCCCCAGCTATTTCCCAATATCAAACACCTTTATTTGTTTGATCCGTACTTGTAACCGCCGTACTACTACTCCTATCATTGCCAGTTCTAGCCGCTGGGATTACAATACTTCTAACAGACCGAAACCTTAACACAACATTCTTTGACCCGGCAGGTGGAGGAGACCCAATTCTGTACCAACACCTATTCTGATTCTTTGGGCACCCAGAAGTCTATATTCTTATTCTTCCAGGGTTCGGAATTATCTCACATGTCGTAGCCTACTACTCGGGTAAAAAAGAACCATTCGGTTACATAGGAATAGTCTGAGCTATAATGGCTATTGGCCTTTTAGGTTTCATTGTATGAGCCCACCATATGTTTACTGTTGGAATGGATGTAGACACTCGCGCATACTTTACATCTGCAACAATAATTATCGCCATCCCAACAGGTGTAAAAGTATTTAGCTGACTAGCCACTCTTCACGGAGGATCAATCAAATGAGAAACCCCCATACTATGAGCTCTTGGGTTCATCTTCCTGTTTACAGTGGGAGGACTTACAGGAATTGTCCTATCCAACTCATCACTCGATATTGTCCTTCACGATACATATTATGTAGTCGCACATTTCCACTATGTCCTATCAATAGGCGCTGTATTTGCTATTATAGCAGCCTTTGTACACTGATTCCCTCTATTAACCGGATATACCCTACACAGTGCCTGAACAAAAATCCACTTCGGAGTAATATTTATTGGGGTTAACCTCACATTCTTCCCACAACACTTCCTAGGACTAGCAGGTATGCCACGACGATATTCCGACTACCCAGACGCCTATGCCCTGTGAAATACAGTATCATCCATCGGATCATTAATTTCTTTAGTAGCAGTAATCATATTCCTGTTTATTCTATGAGAAGCCTTCGCCGCCAAACGAGAAGTATTATCTGTAGAACTAACTTCAACAAACGTAGAGTGACTTCACGGCTGCCCTCCTCCTTACCACACATACGAGGAACCAGCATTCGTTCAAATTCAATCAAACTAACGAGAAAGGAAGGAATTGAACCCCCGTAAGGCTGGTTTCAAAGCCAGCCACATAAACCACTCTGTCACTTCCTTCAAAGACATTAGTAAAAATGCAAATTACACCACCTTGTCAAGGTGAAATTGTAGGTTAAATCCCTGCATGTCTTAAGCTTAATGGCACATCCAACCCAATTAGGATTCCAAGATGCGGCATCACCCGTTATAGAAGAACTTCTCCACTTCCACGACCACGCATTAATAATTGTATTCCTAATTAGTACCTTAGTACTATATATTATTATTGCAATAGTTTCAACTAAACTCACTAACAAATATATTTTAGACTCCCAAGAAATTGAAATTGTATGAACCATTCTACCAGCCGTTATTTTAGTCTTAATTGCTCTGCCCTCCTTACGAATCTTATATCTTATAGATGAAATTAACGACCCCCATTTAACAATTAAAGCAATAGGGCACCAATGATACTGAAGCTATGAATATACAGATTACGAAAACCTGGGCTTTGACTCCTATATGGTCCCAACACAGGACCTTACCCCAGGACAGTTCCGACTTTTAGAAACAGACCATCGAATAGTCATCCCAATAGAATCCCCAATCCGTGTTCTAGTATCAGCTGAAGACGTGCTGCACTCCTGAGCTGTTCCATCCTTAGGCATAAAAATAGACGCGGTCCCAGGACGACTAAATCAAACCGCCTTTATTGCCTCACGTCCAGGCGTGTTCTATGGACAGTGCTCTGAGATCTGCGGGGCCAACCACAGCTTTATGCCAATTGTAGTTGAAGCCGTCCCACTAGAACACTTCGAAAACTGATCCTCACTTATGTTAGAAGACGCCTCGCTAGGAAGCTAAATATTGGGTAAAGCATTGGCCTTTTAAGCCAAAGATTGGTGATTCCCGACCACCTCTAGTGAAATGCCACAATTAAACCCAAGCCCTTGACTTGCAATTTTAATATTCTCCTGATTAATCTTTTTAACCATTATCCCAACTAAAATCTTAAATCACATTTCACCAAATGAACCAACCCCAGTAAGTGCCGAAAAGCACAAAACTGAATCCTGAGACTGACCATGATAGTAAGCTTCTTCGACCAATTCGCAAGCCCACTATATCTGGGTATTCCATTAATTGCTATTGCAATTACACTGCCCTGAGTACTCTACCCAACCCCCTCATCCCGATGAATTAACAACCGACTTATTACAGTTCAAGGATGACTTATTAACCGATTTACCAATCAACTGATACTACCCCTAAATATAGGAGGACATAAATGGGCACTCCTACTGGTCTCACTAATAATCTTCCTAATCACCATTAATATACTAGGCCTATTACCATATACTTTCACACCCACAACACAACTATCACTAAATATAGGATTCGCTGTACCACTCTGACTTGCCACAGTGATTATTGGCATGCGAAACCAACCAACAGTCGCTTTAGGCCACCTGCTACCAGAAGGCACACCTATCCCACTGATTCCAGTACTTATTATTATTGAAACAATTAGCCTGTTTATCCGACCATTAGCCCTGGGAGTTCGACTCACAGCCAACCTAACCGCAGGCCATCTGTTAATTCAACTCATTGCCACAGCCGTATTCGTCCTCCTACCAATAATGCCTACAGTAGCAATCCTAACTGCTACCGTACTTTTCCTACTCACACTACTAGAAGTCGCAGTAGCAATAATCCAAGCTTATGTATTCGTACTCCTTTTAAGTTTATACCTCCAAGAAAACGTCTAATGGCCCACCAAGCACATGCCTATCATATAGTTGATCCAAGCCCATGACCACTAACCGGAGCTATCGCTGCTCTACTAATAACATCCGGCTTAGCAATCTGATTTCACTTCCACTCAACAACACTAATAACCTTAGGAATAATCCTCCTACTTCTTACCATATACCAGTGATGACGTGATATTATTCGAGAAGGAACCTTCCAAGGCCACCACACACCCCAAGTACAAAAAGGGCTACGATACGGAATAATCCTATTCATCACCTCCGAAGTATTCTTTTTCCTAGGGTTCTTCTGAGCCTTCTATCACTCAAGCTTAGCACCCACACCAGAACTAGGAGGATGCTGACCCCCCACAGGAATCACCCCATTAGACCCGTTCGAAGTTCCACTCCTCAATACAGCCGTACTACTAGCATCAGGAGTCACAGTAACATGAGCCCACCATAGTATTATAGAAGGAGAGCGAAAACAAGCTATCCAATCCTTAGCATTAACCATTCTTCTAGGGCTTTATTTCACTGCCCTCCAAGCCATAGAATATTACGAAGCACCATTTACAATCGCAGACGGAGTTTACGGCTCAACGTTCTTCGTAGCCACAGGATTCCACGGACTACACGTCATTATTGGATCTACCTTCCTAGCAGTCTGTCTACTACGCCAAATCCAATATCACTTTACATCCGAACACCACTTTGGCTTCGAAGCTGCTGCTTGATACTGACACTTTGTTGACGTAGTATGACTATTCCTCTACGTATCTATCTATTGATGAGGCTCATAATCTTTCTAGTATTAAAGCTAGTACAAGTGACTTCCAATCACACAGTCTTGGTTAAACCCCAAGGAAAGATAATGAATCTGATTATAACCATCCTAGTCATCACAATAGCCCTATCCTCAATTCTAGCAATCGTATCCTTCTGATTGCCCCAAATAAATCCAGATGCAGAAAAATTATCACCCTACGAATGTGGATTCGACCCCTTAGGATCTGCCCGACTACCATTTTCCCTGCGTTTCTTCCTAGTAGCAATCCTATTTCTCCTATTCGACCTAGAAATTGCTCTCCTTCTCCCCCTACCCTGAGGAGATCAGCTCCACAACCCAACCGGAACATTCTTCTGAGCCACAACAGTCCTAATCCTACTAACCCTGGGTCTAATTTATGAATGAACCCAAGGTGGCCTAGAATGAGCAGAATAGGGAGTTAGTCCAAAACAAGACCTCTGATTTCGGCTCAGAAAATCGTGGTTTAACTCCACGACCCCCTTATGACACCCGTACATTTTAGCTTTAGCTCAGCATTCATCCTAGGACTAATGGGATTAGCATTTCACCGCACCCACCTGCTCTCCGCACTCCTATGCTTAGAAGGAATAATATTATCCCTATTTATTGCACTAGCCCTATGGGCATTACAATTTGAATCCACGGGATTCTCAACAGCCCCTATACTACTCTTGGCCTTCTCTGCTTGTGAAGCAAGCACCGGTCTGGCACTACTAGTTGCTACCGCCCGTACCCATGGAACCGATCGCCTACAAAACCTTAACCTCTTACAATGCTAAAAGTATTAATTCCCACATTCATGCTATTCCCAACAATTTGATTAACCTCCCCCAAATGACTATGAACAACCACAACTGCACATAGCCTTCTAATCGCCTTCATTAGTCTAACTTGACTAAAATGAACATCAGAGACCGGATGAACCTCCTCCAACACATACCTAGCTACCGACCCCCTATCAACCCCCCTCCTAGTACTTACATGCTGACTACTCCCACTGATAATTCTAGCCAGCCAAAACCACATTAACCCCGAACCAATTAGCCGACAACGCTCATATATCTCACTCCTCGCCTCACTACAAACTTTCCTAATTATAGCATTCGGCGCCACAGAAGTCATTATATTCTACATCATATTTGAAGCCACACTTATCCCAACTCTTATTATTATCACCCGATGAGGTAATCAAACTGAACGACTAAATGCAGGGACCTATTTCCTATTTTACACCCTAGCAGGGTCACTCCCCCTTCTAGTTGCCTTGCTCCTACTCCAGCAATCCACAGGAACACTATCAATACTAGTACTACAATATTCACAACCCCTTCAACTTAACTCTTGAGGACATATAATCTGATGAGCCGGCTGCCTAATCGCATTTCTAGTCAAAATGCCACTATATGGAGTTCACCTATGACTACCAAAAGCGCACGTAGAGGCCCCAGTAGCAGGATCCATAGTACTAGCAGCAGTCCTACTAAAACTCGGGGGATATGGAATGATACGAATAATAGTAATACTTGACCCACTATCAAAAGAACTAGCCTACCCATTTATTATCTTAGCCCTCTGAGGAGTCATCATGACCGGATCAATCTGCCTCCGACAAACGGACTTAAAATCACTAATTGCTTATTCATCTGTAAGTCACATGGGATTAGTAGCAGGAGGGATCTTAATCCAAACCCCATGAGGATTTTCAGGAGCAATCATCTTAATGATCGCTCACGGACTAGTATCCTCAGCACTATTCTGCCTGGCCAACACAGCATATGAACGAACCCATAGTCGAACAATAATTCTTGCCCGGGGACTACAAGTAATTTTCCCACTAACCGCAACCTGATGATTTCTAGCAAACTTAGCCAACCTGGCACTTCCCCCCCTACCTAATCTAATAGGGGAACTTATAATCATTACAACCCTCTTTAGCTGATCCCCATGAACAATTTTACTTACAGGACTAGGAACACTCATCACAGCTGGTTACTCCCTATACATGTTCCTAATATCACAACGAGGTCAAGTGCCCAACCACATCACAGGACTCCAACCATTCCACACCCGAGAACATCTATTAATAACCCTACACCTAATCCCAGTTATCCTGCTAGTGACAAAACCCGAACTCATATGAGGATGATGCCATTGTAAGTATAATTTAACCAAAATATTAGATTGTGATTCTAAAAACAGGGGTTAAAACCCCCTTACTCACCAAGGAAGAACAGAAATTAATAAGTACTGCTAATCCTTATGCACCATGGTTAAAATCCACGGCTTCCTTGCGCTTTCAAAGGATAACAGCTCATCCGTTGGTCTTAGGAACCAAAAACTCTTGGTGCAAATCCAAGTGGAAGCTAAAATGACATTAATTATGCACTCATCACTCCTCCTAATCTTTTTTATCTTAATATATCCCTTACTTACCACACTAGGCCCTAATCAACAAGAATCTAAACTAGCAGAGATAACTAAAATTGCCGTAAGCTCCGCATTTTTTATCAGCCTCCTCCCGCTCATAATCTTCCTAGACCTAAAAACAGAAGGCATCATTACAAACTGACACTGAATAAATACCCAAACATTTGATATCAATATCAGTCTTAAGTTCGACCACTACTCCCTAATCTTTATTCCAATCGCCCTATACGTCACCTGATCAATCCTAGAATTCGCACTATGATATATGCACTCCGACCCCAACATTAACCAATTTTTTAAATATTTATTAACATTCTTAGTAGCCATAATTATTCTAGTTACAGCCAACAACATATTCCAATTATTCATTGGCTGAGAAGGAGTAGGAATTATATCATTCCTGCTCATCGGATGATGGCATGGACGAGCAGACGCCAACACAGCAGCACTTCAAGCCGTCATCTACAACCGAGTAGGAGACATCGGACTAATCATAACTATAGCCTGATTTGCAACAAACCTGAACTCCTGAGAAATTCAACAAATCTTCACACTATCAAAAAACTTTGATATAACAATCCCCCTAGCGGGACTTATCCTGGCAGCAACGGGAAAATCAGCCCAATTTGGTCTCCACCCTTGGCTTCCATCCGCCATAGAAGGTCCTACACCAGTATCTGCCCTACTCCATTCGAGCACCATAGTTGTTGCAGGGATCTTCCTTCTAATCCGCCTCCACCCCCTCATAGAAAATAATTCACTGGCCTTAACGACCTGCCTCTGCCTAGGAGCACTAACTTCACTATTTACAGCTACCTGCGCCCTGACCCAAAATGATATCAAAAAAATTGTAGCCTTCTCAACATCCAGTCAACTAGGACTAATGATAGTCACCATCGGACTAAATCAGCCGCAACTAGCATTCCTTCACATCTGTACACATGCCTTCTTCAAGGCCATACTATTCTTATGCTCCGGATCAATCATTCACAGCCTAAACGACGAACAAGACATCCGAAAGATAGGAGGCCTATTTAATATCATACCCGCCACCTCATCCTATTTCATAATTGGTAGCCTAGCCCTAACAGGAACCCCATTCTTAGCAGGCTTCTTTTCAAAAGACGCAATTATCGAAGCCCTAAACACCTCCTACCTCAACGCCTGAGCCCTGACCCTCACACTGATCGCCACATCATTCACTGCAGTTTACAGTTTCCGATTAGTATATTTCGTGACCATAGGAACCCCACGATTCCTGCCCTTATCTCCGATTAACGAAAACGACCCATTAGTGATTAACTCCATCAAACGACTTGCCTGAGGAAGCATTATTGCAGGATTCATCATTACACTCAACTTCCTGCCTATAAAAACACCAGTTATAACCATACCTACCACCCTCAAAATAGCAGCCCTCGCAGTAACCATCCTAGGCCTACTAACAGCCATAGAACTAGCCAACCTAACCAGCAAACAAGTAAAAATCACCCCAATTACCCTCCCACACCACTTTTCAAATATACTTGGATTCTTCCCCGCAATCACCCACCGACTCCTCCCAAAACTTAAACTTACTCTAGGACAGTCAGCCGCTACCCAACTGGACAAAACATGACTTGAAACTGCCGGGCCAAAAGGCCTGGCACTAACACAAACAATCATAGCAAAAATTACAAACGACATTACACGAGGAATAATTAAAACATACTTAACTATCTTTCTCCTCACCCTAATCCTAGCCACCATCCCAATCCTTATTTAAACTGCACGAAGAGTCCCACGACTCAAACCACGAGTAAGCTCCAACACAACAAGTAAAGTTAAAAGCAACACCCAAGCACAAATAACCAACATTCCCCCGCCAGACGAGTACATAACAGCCACACCACTAATATCACCACGCAAAACAGAAAACTCCTTCAACCCATCCACAACCACCCAAGAACCCTCGTATCAACCCCCCCAAAAAATCCCTGCCGCCAAACCAACCCCTAACAAATAAACCATAACATAACCCAACACAGAACGACTCCCCCAAGCCTCTGGAAAAGGCTCAGCAGCCAAAGCTGCTGAATAAGCAAAAACCACAAGCATCCCCCCTAAATAAATCAAAAAAAGAACCAGCGATAAAAAAGAGCCCCCATGACCAACCAAAACCCCACACCCAACCCCAGCCGCAACTACCAAACCAAGAGCTGCAAAATAAGGTGTAGGATTAGAAGCAACAGCAACTAAACCTACGACTAAAGCTATTAATAACAAAAACATAAAATAGGTCATAATTCTTGCTCAGACTTTAACCGAGACCAATGACTTGAAGAACCACCGTTGTTATTCAACTACAAGAACCCTAATGGCAAGCCTACGAAAAACACATCCCTTATTAAAATTGCTAACTGACGCACTAGTTGATCTACCAGCACCATCAAACATCTCAGTTTGATGAAACTTTGGATCCCTTTTAGGGTTATGCTTAATCACTCAAATCCTAACCGGACTATTCCTAGCCATGCACTACACCTCAGACATCTCAACTGCATTCTCATCAGTAACCCACATCTGCCGAGACGTAAACTATGGATGACTAATCCGCAATATTCATGCTAACGGAGCATCATTCTTTTTTATCTGCATTTATATGCACATTGCCCGAGGCCTATACTATGGATCCTACCTGTACAAAGAAACCTGAAACATCGGAGTAGTCCTTCTACTACTGGTCATAATAACAGCTTTCGTCGGCTATGTTCTCCCATGAGGACAGATATCCTTCTGAGGCGCCACAGTAATTACAAACCTATTATCCGCCGTACCTTACATAGGAGACACCCTAGTCCAATGAATCTGAGGAGGATTTTCAGTAGACAATGCAACACTTACACGATTCTTCGCATTCCACTTCCTCCTGCCATTTATTATTGCCGCCGCAACCATTCTCCACCTCCTCTTCCTCCACGAAACAGGATCAAACAACCCGGTTGGCTTAAACTCAGACGCAGACAAAATCCCATTCCACCCATACTTTGTATATAAAGACATTCTCGGATTCGTAATTATATTATTAGCCCTCACCTCATTAGCACTATTCTCCCCCAACCTGCTAGGAGACCCAGAAAACTTCACCCCCGCAAACCCCTTAGTTACCCCACCTCATATTAAACCAGAATGATATTTCCTGGTTGCATACGCCATCCTGCGATCAATTCCAAACAAACTCGGAGGTGTCCTCGCACTACTATTTTATATCTTAGAATTAATAGTAGTACCACTATTACACACCTCAAAACAACGAGGACTAACATTCCGCCCAATCACCCAATTTCTCTTTTGAACCCTAGTAGCAGACATAATTATTTTAACATGAATTGGGGGGATACCAGTAGAACACCCCTTCATTATTATCGGACAAATCGCATCCATCTTATATTTCGCACTATTCCTCATCTTCATTCCACTAGCAGGATGACTAGAAAATAAAGCACTAGAATGAGCTTGCCCTAGTAGCTTAGTCTAAAAGCATCGGTCTTGTAATCCGAAGATCGGAGGTTAAATTCCTCCCTAGCGCCCAGAAAAGAGAGATTTTAACTCTCACCCCTGGCTCCCAAAGCCAGAATTCTAAACTAAACTATTTTCTGGGGTAACCCCCACCTTATGGTTTAGTACATAATATGCATGATTTTACATAGATGCACTAATACATCTATGTATTATCACCAACTCATTATTTTAACCACAAAGCAAGTACTAACTTTTAAGGTATTGCATAAAGCATAATATTAAGACTCAGAATATTAATGTTATTAACTTGGGTAATAGATTATTCCTCTAAAATTCCACCTCAAATATTTCCTTGAAATAATCAACTATTATCCCAACCGAACATATTAATGTAGTAAGAGATCACCAACCAATTATATAAAGATATATCATGCATGATAGAATCAGAGACAATAAATGTGGGGGTCGCACAATATGAACTATCACTGGCATCTGGTGCCTATATCAGAAACATAAATTAATATTTCCCCATAAGAATAACTATACTGGCATATGATTATTGGTGTGGTACATAAGTTTCATTACCCACCATCCCAAGCGTTCTTTTATATGCATAACGTATCTCTTTTTTGGTTTCCTTTCACTCGACATTTCAGAGTGCAAATATAAATGTTAATTTAAGGTAGAACATTTTCCTCGTATGTGTATTATAATTTAATTATTTTAAGACATAATTTAAGAATTACATACTTTTAATTCAAGTGCATAACATATTCATCTCTTCTTCAACTAACTCTTATATCCCCCTTTGGTTTTTGCGCGACAAACCCCCCTCCCCCCCTACGCTCAGCAAATCCTGTTATCCTTGTCAAACCCCGAAAACAAGGAGGACTCAAGAGCGTGTTAACCAACAAGTCGAGATAAAAATTGGCATCCCATTATATATATATATATATATATATATATGCACTAATTTTATTCCACCACAATTTTTACATTACCTAAAAGTCTCTGAAAAATTTCCTCAAAAATAATTCGGCACTAAATATTCCAATATTAT